ATTATATGCTCTAGATTTAGGATCTAGTTAAATAGAGAAATTCTATAAATAGTAAAGTAATTTTAGCTAATTATTTTGTGATAATATTTATTGAAATTATTAATTATCTGGTATTGATTATTTGTGTTTTAATTGGAGTTGCTTTTGTGACTTTACTTGAACGAAAAATTTTAGGATATATTCAAATTCGAAAGGGTCCAAATAAGGTAGGATATATGGGAATATTACAACCATTTTCAGATGCTGTAAAGTTATTTACGAAAGAACAGACGTTACCTATTATATCTAATTTTTTAGCTTATTATTTATCTCCAGTATTCAGCCTTTTTATTTCTTTGGTAGTATGGGTGAGAATACCTTATGAAATTGGATTGATTAGTTTTAATATAAGAGTTCTTTTTTTTTTCTGTTGTCTAAGAATAGGAGTGTATAGAACCATGATTGCTGGATGAGCCTCGAATTGTAAATATTCATTATTAGGAAGATTACGAGCAGTAGCTCAAACTATTTCTTATGAAGTTAGATTAGCTTTGATCTTATTATCATTTATTTTACTAGTAGGGGGATTTAGATTAGAATTATTTGCTAAATATCAATCTAATTTATGATTTTTAATTATTTCAGTTCCATTAAGATTGATTTGATTTAGATCTTGTTTAGCTGAGACAAATCGAACTCCTTTTGATTTCGCGGAGGGGGAGTCAGAGTTAGTATCTGGATTTAATACCGAATATAGAAGAGGAGGTTTTGCTTTAATTTTTATAGCTGAGTATGCTAGAATTTTATTTATAAGGGTATTATTTACTATTATTTTTTTAGGTAGAAGACCGTGTAGACTGAGATTTTATTTAAAGTCTGTAATAATTGCTTTTGTGTTTGTCTGAGTTCGTGGTACTTTACCCCGTCTTCGATATGATAAACTTATATATTTGGCATGAAAAAGATTCTTGCCAGTCTCGATTAATTATTTAATATTTTTTATAGGATTAAAAATGTTATGTTTTATTCTCGTTTAATATATAACTAAATTAATACGTTGACGATTATTAAGATGATTTTCTCTTTTTTAATGTTTTCAAAACATTTGTTTTAAATAAACTAAATAATCATTTTAATAATTTATCTCATGATATTAGTAAAAGAGGATTTAAAATGAAAAAAGAAAAATAAACTACCGTTAAGATCTGGCCTGTTAGGATGTAAGGGTCCTCCACAGGCCGAGCTCCGATTCAGGTAAGAAGGATGAGAATTGAAATAAATAATCAGAATATAGCTTGGTTGAAAGGGTAAAATGTAAGTCTTCGAAATTGAGAAACATGAGTAAAAGGAAGAATGAATAAGATAGCTACAGATACTACTAAAGCAATAACTCCTCCTAGTTTATTAGGAATAGATCGTAAAATAGCATAGGCAAAAAGGAAGTATCATTCCGGTTGAATATGAGCGGGTGTAACTAGTGGATTAGCTGGAATAAAATTATCTGGATCTCCTAGTAAGTATGGATCAAAGAGAGAAATAAAAAGAAGAATTGAAAATATAACTACAAATCCTACGATATCTTTAAAGGTAAAATAAGGGTGGAAAGGAACTTTATCAAGTTGAGTTGAAATTCCTAGAGGATTATTAGCTCCAGATTGATGAAGAAATAAAATATGAACTAGAGAAGCTGCAGCAATAATAAATGGGAGGACAAAGTGAAATGTGAAAAATCGAGTTAAAGTTGCATTATCGACCGAAAATCCTCCTCAAATTCATTGGACAAGATCTGTCCCAATATATGGAATAGCTGAAAAAAGATTAGTAATTACAGTAGCTCCTCAGAAGGACATTTGACCTCAGGGAAGAACATAACCTAAGAAAGCTGTTGCTATAGTTATAAATAAAATAAGGACTCCTACCATTCAGGCATGGAAAGTCATATAAGATCCATAGTAAATTCCTCGGCCGATATGAACATATAGACAAATAAAAAAAAATGAAGCCCCATTTGCATGTATAGTGCGAAGGAGTCACCCATAATTTACATCTCGACAAATATGGGCCACTCTTGAGAAAGCTAAATCAATATGAGCAGTATAATGTATAGCTAAAAATAATCCGGTAGCAATCTGAATAACCAGACATAATCCTAATAAAGAACCAAAATTTCAGAAAGTTGAAATATTTCTAGGAAGAGGTATATCTACTAATGCATTATTAACAATTTTAAAAAGAGGATGAAGTTTCCGTATTGGGGTTGTCATTAATTTGATAGGCGTAAAGGACCTTTAAATAAATTAATAATTTTAACAACTACAATTAAGGTAAGTAAAAGATATATAATAATAAATAGAGTGAATCTTATAGAAGGAGAATTATAGATTCATCTTACAATAGTCGGAGTTGATAGTTGATTATTAATAGAAGAAATGGGTAATGAAGAAAGAGCAGGTGAAATTAATGGATCAAGGAGTAAAAAGATAAGGGAAAGAGCAATAATAATACTTCTATAGATTAGAAATGTTAATAATGAAAAAGAAAAAATTTCATTTGAAGCTAAAGAAGCTACATAAATGAAGAGAACTAATATTCCTCCAAGGAAGATTATAAAAAGAATATAAGAGAATCAAAAGGAATAAGTAGAAATTCCTACAGTTAATGATATAAATACGGTTTGAAGAAGTAAAGTTATTCCAAGTGACAAGGGATGAGAGAGACGGGTAAATAAGAAAGAAAGAGTTAAAATTACTGGAATAGTTAATAAGGTCATATCAGAGAATAGTTTAAAAAAAATATTAGTTTTGGGAATTAAAGATAAAAAGTATTTTTTCTCTGAAGTTTTAAGAAAATTATTTCATTTTTGGTTTACAAGACCAAAGTTTTATTTTTAAACTATTAAAACTAATGATAAATTTTAGAGTAATTAGTGTATTTGGTTCTCTTTTTATAGTATTATGTGGTCTTTGAAGATTTATTAGGTATCATAAACATTTATTAAATTCTTTATTGAGATTAGAGTTTATAATATTAGGAGTTTTTTGATTATTAAGGTCACAGATAACAGGAGTAGGAAGAGAAATTTATTTTTCTTTATTTTTTTTAACTCTTGCTGCATGTGAAGGAGCTTTAGGTTTATCATTATTAGTTCATGTGGTTCGTAGTCATGGAAGAGACCGTTTTATAAGATTGAATTTATTAGAATGTTAAAATTTATTTTACCTTTAATTATATTGATTAAATTAAATAAGGATTGAGGAAGAATTCAATTAGGACTTATATTTATAAGTTGTATAGTAGGAATTAGGTGTTGTTATGACTTTGGGGTTCATGATTTAGGATTTATATTAGGTATAGACTATATCAGTTATATTATAATTTATTTAAGATTTTGAATTATATCTTTAGTGGTATTGTCTAGACAAAAGGTAAAAAATTTAATAAATTTTCATTCAAGATTTCTTGTCGTAAATTTATTATTACTTTTTTCTCTTGTAATTACGTTTTCTTCTATAGATTATTTATTATTTTATATTAGATTTGAAATAAGTTTAATTCCTACTTTAATTTTAATTTTAGGTTGAGGCTATCAACCTGAACGAATCCAGGCTGGAGTTTATATATTATTTTATACATTAGCTTTTTCTTTACCTTTATTAGGTTCTTTGCTTTTATTATTTTATGGAAATGGAAGATTGACTATTGCATTAATGGAGCCAGAATTTTATTTGACTCAAGAAAGAATAATTTGATACTTTTGTAGAGTTTGAGCTTTCTTAGTAAAATTACCTATATATATATTTCATTTATGGCTTCCAAAGGCCCACGTAGAAGCCCCTGTAGCAGGTTCTATAATTTTAGCTGGAGTTTTATTAAAATTAGGAGGATATGGTTTGATTCGAATTTTGGTTGTTTTTCAGCCGATTAGGAGAAGATATTGTTGATTGTGAATAAGATTAGGTTTAATCGGAGGGGTTTATATTAGTTTTGTATGTTTACGACAAGTTGATATAAAATCTTTGATTGCTTACTCTTCAGTTGCTCATATAAGATTAGTTCTTTGTGGATTAATAAGCCTTAGAATATGGGGACTTAGTGGTGGAGTAATTGTTATAGTAGGTCATGGTTTATGTTCTTCTGGGTTATTTTGTTTAGCAAATATTGTTTATGAGCGAATTAGAAGTCGTAGACTGGTGGTAGGTAAAGGTTTATTATCATTTATACCTAGAATGGGTTTATGATGATTTTTACTAAGTGTAAGAAATATAGCAAGACCTCCTTCTTTAAATTTATTAGGAGAAATTAGTTTAATTATTAGTATTGTAAGATGGAGAAAAATCAGGATTTTAGGTTTAAGATTTTTATCGTTTTTTAGAGCTGCCTATACGTTATATATGTATAGATTAAGACAACATGGATTATTCTATAATTGTTTATTTTCATGTTGTTCTGGAAAAGTTCGAGAGTATCTAGTATTATTTTTACATTGATTTCCTTTAAATGTTTTAATTTTAAATTCTAGAATTATTATAATTTAGTCTTTAATATAAAAAGGTAAGGATTTTAGATATATAAATATAATTAAAGAATGATTTGAAAGTTTTTTATACATGAAGTAAGAATAGTGAGATTAGGATTAGGTTCAATTTGTTGTGTAAGAGGAGCTATTTTAAAATTAAAAAGAGGAAGAATAGATGTTATTGAATGAGAATTAATAAGACTAAATTCATCTAGAGTTATTTTTACTTTAGTTTTTGATTGAATTAGATTATTATTTTTAGGATTTGTTTTTTTAATTTCTAGAAGAGTTCTTTTTTATAGAGGGAGTTATATAATAGGAGATAAAAGATTTAATCGTTTTATATATCTTGTTCTTGCTTTTGTAGCTTCAATAGGATTTATAGTTATAAGACCAAATTTAATTAGGATTTTATTAGGATGAGATGGGTTAGGACTTGTTTCATATGCACTAGTAATTTATTATCAAAATGAAAAATCAGCTAATGCTGGAATATTAACTGTTCTTTCTAATCGAATTGGAGATGTAGCAATCTTGATAAGAATTGGGTTAATAAGAAGACTAGGTGGTTGAAATTTTTTTATTTATGGAACTTTTATAGGAAGAGAGTGAAGATTATTTAAGTGTTTTTTAGTATTAGCTGCTATAACTAAGAGTGCTCAAATTCCATTTTCTGCTTGATTGCCAGCTGCTATAGCAGCTCCTACCCCAGTTTCTGCATTAGTTCATTCTTCAACTTTAGTTACAGCAGGAGTCTATTTGATAATTCGATTCAGATCTGCTTTAGAGGGAACTAAAGTCCAGAGTGGATTACTTATTATTTCATGTTTAACTATATTTATAGCAGGACTTGGAGCTAATTTTGAATATGACTTAAAAAAAATTATTGCCTTATCAACTTTAAGGCAGTTAGGAGTTATATTAAGAATTCTTGCTTTAGGATTTCCAAATTTAGCATTTTTTCATTTATTAAGTCATGCATTATTTAAAGCTTTACTTTTTATATGTGCTGGTGTAGTTATTCATAGAGTTGGTGATTATCAGGATATTCGTTTTATAGGAAGATTAGTATCTTTTATGCCTTTAAGTGTTTCTTATATGACAGTTGCTAATTTAGCTTTATGTGGGTTTCCTTTTTTAGCAGGATTTTATTCTAAAGATTTAATTCTTGAAGTAGCATTTATAAGGTGAATTAATTTTATTGCTTTAGTTTTATTTATTTTGGCAACAGGATTAACTGTTATATATACTGCTCGGCTTATTTATTATAGTTTAAGAGGAGATTATAATTTAAATTCATTAAGAGTTGTTAGAGATGAAGATGAGATTATAGTTAATTCTATGAGAATATTAGGGTTAGGGGCTATTTTAGGTGGAGCTTTTTTATCTTGACTTGTATTTCCAGAACCTTCAATAATTTGTTTAAGTAGATTTATAAAAAGACTTGTAATAATTATCAGAATTCTGGGGTGCTTAGTTGGTTATTTATTTAATATGAGCAGAAGAATTTATAAATTAATTAGATTAAAAAATTATAGGTTTGTAGTTATAGCAGGTTCGATGTGATTTATACCATTTTTAAGTTCTTTAAAAACTAGAGAAGTTAGACTAGTAAGGGGAGGAATTTTGCAAAAAATAGGAGATAAAGGATGATATGAACATTTTGGAGGCCAAGGAGGATATTATTTCTTTTCTAGATTATTTATAGTTTTAAATAGTTTTCAGATAAATAGAGTTAAAGTATTTATAAAGGTATTTTTAGTTAGAGTTATTCTTATTATATTTATAACTAGATAATTTACATAATTTATAATCAGAATATTGCATTGAAGCTGCAAAAGAGGTCAAAAGACCTGTGAATAACTCAAATAGTTTAATGAAAATATAAATTTGTGGCATTTAAGATATAAGAATTTATTTTGAGTAAAAGGATAAAGTATGGGTTTTCAGAATAAGAAATTCAGCTTTACAATGAAAATATAATATGTTAGTTACACCATGAAAACTAAGGAACACAAACGGAATTGAACCGCTTAAAATAAAATTAGAAGTTTCATTTTTGACTTAGTATTCCTAGCTTACTAGGAATATATAACTTCAATGATATCATTAACAATGATAGGCCTCTATTTTGGCTTCTAGTAATAATTAGAGGCTTAAAGGCCAATGTTTAGGTCGAAACTAAATGCAATACTTCGCTTTCTAATTAAAACTAGTTCAAGTAAGAACTCTTTATGAATGCAACTCATATGTCATAAATTGACTATAGTCTTAAGAAGATCAGTCTAAGGCTCCTTGTTTTCATTCATAATATAATCCTAAAAGAAGAATTGCTAAAAATAATGTAGCGGTAAATATATAGGAGAAAATATTTGTGATATGAAGAATTGAAGCAATAGGGAGAAGAAGAGTGATTTCAACATCGAAAATAAGAAAAATTACAGCAATAAGAAAAAATCGGAGAGAAAAGGGTAATCGAGCAGATCCTTTAGGGTCAAACCCACACTCATAAGGAGAATTTTTTTCACGATCTAGAATTGTTTTTTTGGATAAAATTGAGGCTAAAATTATTACAATAGTGGCGATAATGAGAGTAAGGAGAGAAATAGATAGTAAAGTTAAAATTATTTTCTCTAGAAAAATCTAGACTTTCTGATTGGAAGTCAAATGTACTGTTATACTAAGAAAATTAGCCTCCTCATCAGTAGATAAATACATATAGGAATAATCAAACAACATCTACAAAATGTCAATATCAAGCAGCGGCTTCGAAACCTACGTGATGAAAAGAAGAAAAATGACAATTAAAAAGCCGGATAAAACAAACAAAAAGGAATGATGTTCCGATAATAACATGAAGCCCATGGAATCCAGTGGCCACAAAAAAAGTAGATCCAAAAACTGAATCTGCAATAGTAAATGAGGCTTCTAAATATTCAAATGCTTGAAGTATAGTAAAATAAACACCAAGAATAATAGTAAGTGCTAGACTTTGAATAGCTTGGGTGTGATTAGATTCTATAATTGCATGATGAGCTCATGTTACAGTAGCACCAGAAGATAAAAGAATAGTTGTATTTAATAAAGGAATTTGAAATGGATTAAAAGGTTGAATTCCTAGAGGAGGTCAATATATCCCAATTTCAACAGTTGGGGCTAATCTTCTATGGAAGAATGCCCAGAAAAAAGAGAAAAAAAATAAAACTTCAGATAAAATAAATAAAATTATACCTCAACGTAGGCCTGTAGTCACTACTGAAGTATGAAGGCCTTGATATGTTCCTTCTCGTGTAATATCTCGTCATCATTGAATTATTGTTAAAATAGTTGCTACAAATCTTAATAATAAGAGATTTATATTATACTGATGAAATCATTTAATTAGACCAGTAGTTAATATTATAGCTCTAATAGAACCTGTTAAAGGTCATGGACTTATGTCTACTAAATGATAAGGATGATGCCCGTGTATAGATGTCATTAGTTAATCTCTCTAGTATAAAGTGTTCTTAGGACTGCAAATACATATGATTGAATAATTGCCACAGCAGATTCTAAAATTAAGAGTAAAATTTGAGAAAAAACTAAAATTGATAAAATTGATAAAGATAAAGAAGGTCCAGTATTTCCAAGTAAAGTCAACAGTAAATGACCAGCAATTATATTTGCTGCTAATCGAACTGCTAAGGTTCCTGGACGAATAATATTTCTAATAGTTTCAATAAGAACTATAAATGGTATGAGAACAAAGGGAGTTCCTTGAGGAACTAAATGAGCGAATATATGTTGAGTATGATTTAACCATCCAAATACTATTAAAGTGATTCAAAGTGGTAATGATAAAGATAAAGTTATTACTATATGTCTGGATCTTGTAAAAACGTAAGGTAAAAGCCCTAAGAAATTATTGAATACAATTAGGCTAAATAATCTTACAAACAATATTGAAGTTCCGATATGAGAAGGGGCTAAAAGTGCTTTAAATTCTTTGTGAAGAGTTTGAATAATTTTTCTTCATAATAATGATCATCGAGAAGGAGAAGCTCAATATAAGTATGGAATAAATATAAGACCTAATAATGTTGATAATCAATTAATTGAAAGGTTAAAAATTCTTGATGAAGGTTCAAAAATTGAAAATAAGTTTGCTATAATTTTCAGATTTTTTGAGAAATTTTTGGTGTAGATAATATTGAAGGTATAAGTTCGAAGGGTTTAATATAAAAATTAAGAATTAGGACTAAAATTAATCTTATTAAAAAAAAGAAATATAAATATAGTCATAGAAGTGGAGCTATTTGAGGCATTAAGAAATATCTTAAAGATTACTCTAGCATGACAAGCTAGGATTATAAATTAACTAATTTCTTCACCAGAAGTAGGCGCAATACTATGATAGGTTTAAAAGACCTACACTTACTTTCAGTCATCGGGTGAGTCTGAAGAAGATGAAATTCAGTTAAGGAAAGCATCTGTGGATACACTTTCAATTACAATAGGTATAAATCTATGATTAGCTCCACAAATTTCAGAACATTGCCCAAAAAATAAACCTGGACGGTTAATTAAAAATCTTGCTTGATTTAGTCGTCCTGGAATAGCATCAGCTTTAATTCCTAAGGCTGGAATAGTTCATGAATGGATTACGTCGGCAGCTGTAATAATAATTCGAATTTGAGCGTTTATAGGAAGAACAGTGCGATTATCCACATCTAAAAGTCGAAATCCTGAGGTTTCTAATTCATTAGAAGGAATTATATAGGAATCAAATTCTAAATGTAGAAAGTCTGAATATTCATATCTTCAATATCATTGATGACCAATAGCCTTTAGAGTTATTGCCGGACTATTTACTTCATCGAGTAAATATAAAAGGCGAAGAGATGGTAAAGCAATGAAGATTAAGATAATAGCAGGAACAGAAGTTCAAATTATTTCGATAGTTTGATGTTCAAGTATATAACGATTAATAAGAGAGTTGGTAAGAACTGTAGACAATATATAACCAACAAATGTAATAATTAAGATTAAAATTAATATAATATGATCATGAAAAAAGATTAATTGTTCTATAAGAGGAGAGGCTCCGTCTTGAAAACCTAGGTGTGTTCATGTTGCCATTAATTATATTGGTTCTAAAAGAAGATATTAATCTTCCTTATAGGAGCTTAAATCCTACACATCTATCTGTCATTTTAGAAGTTAGTAATTAAAGGAATTTCTATGTATGAATGGTCTGCAGGAGGATAATTATGATGTCATTCAATTGAGGAAGGTAAAAAGGGAGAGAATAATACAGGTCGAGCGGAAGTTAGAGCTTCTCAAACAATAACTATAAATCCTAGAGCTGCAATAAAAGAAATTATTGATCCTATAGAGGATACAATATTTCATGTTGTATAGGCGTCTGGATAATCAGAATAACGACGGGGCATTCCATTTAGACCTAGAAAGTGTTGTGGGAAGAAGGTTGTATTAACCCCAATGAATATAACGAAAAAATGAATTTTTAATCATTTAGGATTAAGTGAAAGCCCTGTAAATAGAGAAAATCAATGGGCAATTCCAGCGAAAATACCAAATACAGCACCCATAGATAAAACGTAGTGGAAGTGGGCTACAACATAATAGGTATCATGAAGAATAATATCAATAGAAGAATTTGCTAAAACAACTCCTGTTAAACCTCCCACTGTAAAGAGGAAAATAAAGCCTAAGGCTCATAGGAGAGAAGGTCTATACGAAATTTGAGTTCCATGAAGAGTTCTTAGTCATCTAAAAATTTTAATTCCTGTAGGTACAGCAATGATTATAGTAGCTGAGGTGAAATAAGCTCGAGTATCAACATCTATACCGACTGTAAATATATGGTGAGCTCATACAACAAATCCTAATACCCCAATAGCTAATATAGCGTAAATTATTCCTAATGTACCAAAAGATTCTTTTTTTCCAGATTCTTGTCTTACAATATGAGAAATCATACCAAAGGCAGGAAGAATTAAAATATAAACTTCTGGATGGCCAAAGAATCAAAATAGATGTTGATAAAGAACAGGATCTCCTCCTCCAGCAGGATCGAAAAAAGATGTATTCAAATTTCGATCGGTAAGAAGCATAGTAATGGCTCCTGCTAGGACAGGTAACGATAATAAAAGGAGAATTGCAGTAATAAAAACTGCTCATACAAATAAAGGTATTTGGTCTATAGTTATACCAAAAGATCGTATATTAATAACAGTAGTTATAAAATTTACAGCTCCTAGAATTGAAGATACACCAGCGAGATGAAGAGAGAAAATTCCTATGTCTACAGAGGCTCCAGCATGGGCAATGGCAGCGGCAAGGGGTGGATAAACAGTTCATCCTGTTCCAACTCCACTTTCAACTATTCCTCTTATTAGAAGAAGAGTTAAAGAGGGAGGAAGAAGTCAAAATCTTATATTATTCATACGAGGGAAAGCTATATCAGGGGCTCCTAATATTAAAGGAACTAATCAATTACCAAATCCTCCAATTATAATTGGTATAACTATAAAGAAAATTATCACAAAAGCATGAGCTGTTACAACTACATTATAAATCTGATCATTACCAATAAGAGTCCCGGGTTGACCAAGTTCAGCACGAATAATTAATCTCAAGGAAGTACCTACTATACCAGCTCAAGCTCCGAAAATAAAATATAATGTACCAATATCTTTGTGGTTAGTGGAAAAAAATCATCGTTGCATAATAAGATGGCTGAGGAATAGGCGGTAAATTGTAAATTTATTAACAAGTTTAAACTTTCTTATTAGGTTCTATAGTAAAATAAATAACATTGGATTGCAAATTCGAAGATGTGTTAAAACACTGGAACTTAGGATTTAAAAGGAAAGACTTTTTTTTAAAGCTTTGAAGGCTTTTAGTTTATATAACTTAAAATCCTAGAAAAGTATAAATAAAAAGGGAATAAATAATCCAATTATATTAAAAAATGTAATTAAGGGAAGAAAAAAAGAAAACGATAGAAAAGAGAAAGATTTGAGATTGTAAGAGGAAATCGGGGTAAGAATAAGAATGTAAGGGATTAATATACGAAGATAAAAATAGAGAGTAATAAGAGCTGATGAGAGAAGAAATAATAAAGGAATATATATATTATTTATTAGTATAATCTGAATTATAATCCATTTAGGGATAAACCCGGTAAATGGAGGCAGTCCACCTAAAGAAAGAAGACTTAATGGAATTGTGAAGGCTGAAAACAAGGAGTGGTGGTTGAGATTTAGTAAATCAGAAATAGAAGAAGACTGTAGTGAATGTATAAAGAAGACTACGGAAGAAGAGATCAAAGCATAGAAGGAAAAGTATATAATTCATATCATATCATTAATGGTTAAGGCCACTAACATTCAAGATATATGATTAATTGAGGAGAAAGCTATAATTTTTCGTAGTTTTATAATATTTAGTCCACCAAGAGCTCCTACATAAGCGGATAAAATAGCTGATAAAATAATAATTTGAGTAATTATAAAAGATGATGTTAAGTAAGAAATTAGGATTATAGGAGCTAGTTTTTGAATGGTTATTAGAATAATTGTTTGAAGTCAAGAAAGACCTTCTATAACTTGAGGAAATCAAAAATGAAATGGAGCAGCTCCTAATTTTAAAAGGAGAGCTATAAGGATAATTGTAGATGTAAAGTTTGATATATATATAATTAAGCATCTAGAGAGGACAATAAGGGTTGAAGCAAGAGCTTGAATAAGAAAATATTTAAGGGCCGCTTCTGAGGAATATGGATTTATTTTGGTTACAATAAGGGGAATAAAGGATATAAGATTTAGTTCAAGTCCAATTCAAGCACCAAATCAGGAGGTAGATGATACAGATAAAATAGCACCTATTAAAAGTGAAGAAAAGAAGAAAAGGGAGGAAATAGGAAAAATCATTTAAAAGAGAGAGATTTGACTTTCATTTACGGGGTATGAACCCATTAGCTTAAATTTAGCTTATCTTTTAACATATAAAGATGTATATATATATATTAGTGTATAAGGCATAAAAAGTTTTGATCTTTTAGGGAATGGTGTAAATCCGTTATATATAATATAGGCAAAAATTTGCATGATTAGCTCTATCAAAGCTACCCTTTTATATCAGGCACTATATTTTAGTAAACTAAAAAAATAAAGGGTGAAATAAATAGAGGATAAATAAAAAATTAATTAAAATATTAAGAAAAAGGATAGAAGGTGTTAGGAAAATAGTAATTCTTAATTTTTAAACTAATAATAATATTAGACTTATATAAAAGATATATATGATTTTTAGAAAAAGGGACCAAGATGTAGCTAAAGATTTTAAAGCGTTTCACTTACAATGAAGAGGTAACAATTAGAGTTCATTTTGAAATACATAAGGTTATAAATTAAGACTAATACTTGGGGTAATTTTAATAATAAGGAGAGAAAAATAGAAATGATAATGTTGATATAATATAATAATTATTTAATACCAGAGTTAAAGGAAGACTATTAATGGAAGAATTTTATTATAAATGTATATTATTGTACTAATCCTGATATGTATATATATAATTATATAATTTTATAATTTATTTTTTAATTATAATTTTTAATATATACAAATATTTCTTTTATAATTTTATTTCTGATCCCTTTCATTTCTGTAGGAGTTATTTATATGCTTGTAAGCTCTATATAAATCTCATTAGGAATTACGTGAAAGTATAGTTTCCGTCTGTGGGTGCGTATACTTCCCTCCGGAGTAAGGGTGAAAGTATAGCACCCTAGACGGAAACTTACAGGTTTTATTTAGATGTAGTAACTTACGCATTTTTATCGAGATATGAGAGTAGGGATATATAATTTTTACTCACTAAAAGGAATATTATATAATTGTTAATTTCGAGATAAGCAGAGTATTTATATAGTAGTGTTGATTGATATGTTTCTTTCAAGATAAGTTGCTGAGTATCATCTGGATTATTTGATTATATTTTTTATAATGAATTTCTCTGATATATATACATGTATTATTATATAAGGGTCGTTATTAAAAATTTTTCTTAAATTTTTAATAGTTTATAATAAATTAAGTTTTAATTAAAATGGGAAAACTTTTTTTTTCTGAAAGTTTGATTCTTTCTTCTGCCTTTATAATTATTATTGAGATTGCATGAAAGTTGTTAGTAAGTAAAAAAAAGAAGTTTAATATGACAAATATAGAAAAAAGTAAAATATTTAGTGAGCTATAAAATCTCAGCATATAAAATTAAACAATTTACAATTGTAAGATTTAGTAATAAATTGAAATCTGATTAAATATTGTGCCAGCAGTCGCGGTTAGACTTAAAGGTTAAGTAAAGGATTATAAGGTTAAATTAAATATATAGTTATTAAAAAGTTGAAAAAGTAAAAGGTGAAATTAAGCTGCTTTATTCGATGAATATATTTTAACTTAAATTGAAGTTAAAGATTATTAGAAATAAACTAGGATTAGATACCCTATTATACTAATAAATATAATAAACCTAAATTACTAATAGATATGTTCTTTAAACTTGAAGAATTTGGCGGTGATTTAGTCTTGTTAGAGGAACCTGTTTTTGAATCGATACACCACGTAGAATCTTACTCATTTTAATAAGTTTGTATACCGTCATTATCAGATAATTTTTAAAGAATAAATTATTAAGGTTTCAGAAGTAATAAGCAAGTTAAATTAGATCAAGGTGCAGCTAATAAATGAGTTAAAATGGGTTACAATAAATTTTATTTATTATGGATTAATCACAAGAAATGGTGTTAAGAAGGTGGATTTAATTGTAAAGTGAGTTAAATAAGCTTATTAGATATTAGCTCTAAATCATGTACATATCGCCCGTCGCTCTCATTATATAGATGAGATAAGTCGTAACATAGTAGATTTACTGGAAAGTAAATCTAGTTTGAATTAATAGATAAAAGAAGACTTGAGTGTTATTAAGTAAGAATATATAATTATCTAAAGTAAATGAAATTTAGATAGATATAAATTAAATTGAAATTATAAATATTGTTTAAGTTAAGATTATTTTTATAGTAAGTTAAAAAATCAATTATATAGAAAGTAAAGGTTATTGAAATTTGAATGGAACGATAGAGTAAAAGTACTGTAAAGGAAAAGTGAAAGAGAGGAAGAAATATTTATAGAAGTTTTTAAAAAGTGTACCTTGTGTATCAGGGAAAATTAAAATTTATTAAATAAAATAAAGATCCCGAAATAAATAACAGCTAATTTTATAAAAAGTTCTTGTAGCAAAAAGATTTTGAATATAAAATTAAAGATGAAATATCAGTCGAGTTTTATTATATCTGGTTTTTTAAAAAATGAATTGAATTCAGACTTAAAAAAGAAGATGTTTTAAGTTTAAAGAGTAGAAGGGAATAGCTTTTTATTCAAAGATTAAGTTATAATAGTTAGATAAAAAATAAATTTTGTACTAGGCTTAGAAGTAGTCATTATAGTAAAGTGTTTAAACTAAGATAAATAGAAAAATAATTTATTTTAACTTTAATTAATATTAGGAAATAAGTAGAAATTTAATTTGCTGAGATATATTGGTTTTATTAGTAGAGTGTATTGTATATAAGATATTTAAATTATATAAAAAAGTTTAAAATTATATAGATATAAGAGAGGAACTCGGCAAAAATATTTCCTTGCCTGTTTATCAAAAACATGTCCATTTGAAGATGTAAATGGTCTGACCTGCTCACTGATAAAATTATTTAAGAGCCGCGGTATACTGACCGTGCAAAGGTAGCATAATCATTAGAGGTTTAATTGGAATCTGGAATGAAGGGTTGGACAAAGGAACAACTATCTTAAATTATATAAGTTGAAATTTACTTTTAAGTGAAAAGGCTTAAATATTTTAGGGGGACGATAAGACCCTATAAAGCTTTATAGATAATTTAAATTTAGTTGAATTAAATTATAAAAATTAAATTTAATTATTCTATTTTGTTGGGGTGATATGAGTATAAGTATTGTTAACTGCTTAATAGTAATTCTATCATAGTAGCATTAATAAATTGAATGATCCTTTTTAAAGATTAAAAGACTAAGTTACTTTAGGGATAACAGCGTTATTTTTCTTGAGAGTTCATATCGAAAGAAAAGATTGCGACCTCGATGTTGAATTAAAATATCTATATAATGCAGCAGTTATATAAGAGGGTCTGTTCGACCTTTAAATTTTTACATGATTTGAGTTCAGACCGGCGTGAGCCAGGTCGGTTTCTATCTCTTAAAATAAAAAAATTACTTTAGTACGAAAGGATTAAGTGAATTTAAAAGTTTTAATTTAATTGAAATAGTACTATTTTGGCAG